CTCTTAATTGAATTGCAATTAAACTCGGCCCAATCTTTTACTAAAAGGATTGAGCCGAATACAAAGATTCTATATGCATGTATTTTGGATAAATACATATATCTCTAGATATAGAAAGATTTAAAATAGAAATCGAAGACTCCCATTTTTCTCAAATTTTTCTATTGGTGTCTTGGATCCACAATAAAACCCATGGATCCTTAGGATTGGTATATTCTTTTATATATCCGGTAGTTTCCCCGAATAAAGCGAAGTATCACAACTCTTTCGACCCATCCTGTATATTGTCTTTTTCGTTCCGTGTTGGAATAGACCCTTAATTTCTTACTTGTTATTAGTTAGTTATTAGACGATATTTTGCGAAAAATATTTGTTCTAGTAGAGAACAAATATTTCTTTTTTTTTTGTTCGATGTGAAGACAGAGGAAAAAACACCTTTTATAATTATATTAAATTTATAATCAAAGGGGATTCCATCCTATTCATATATAGTGAAGTCTTACTATAGTGAAGTCTTACCCCTGGATCCTCACAAAAGAGAATTCTTTTTCACACTTCCTATTAGTAATGATTGAATTTCTATGTTTAGTTTGATAGAAAATAAGATATTCAAATAAAAATAAAAAATTGTGGATCGAATGACTATTCATCTATTGTATTTTTTATACAAATAGGGGGCAAGAAAACTCTATGGAAAGGTGTTGGTGTAATTCGATGGTCTTTAAGAAGGAGTTCGAGCGCAGGTATGGGATAAAGAAATTAACGGACCATCTTGGTCCTATGGAAAATACTAGTGAAAGTGAAGATCCGAATAGAAAAGGTAGGGCTAAAAACATTCATAGTTGGAGCGGTCGTGACAATTCTAGTTACAGTAATGTGGATCCTTTATTTGGCGCCAAAGACATTCGGAATTTCATCTCTGATGATACTTTTTTAGTTAGGGATAGTAATGGAGACAGTTATTCTATCTATTTTGATATTGAAAATCATATTTTTGAGATTGACAATGATCATTCTTTTCGGAGTGAATTCGAAAGTTCTTTTTCTAGTTATCGCAATTCAAATTATCTGAATAATGGATCGACGAATGAAGATTCCTTATACACTCGTTACATGTACGATACTCAATCTAGTTGGAATAATCATATTACTAGTTGCATTGACAGTTATCTTCAGTCTCAAATCTGTATTGATACGCCCACTGTAAGTGATAGCAGTGACAGTTACATTTCTAGGTGCGTTTTTCAGAAACGTAAAACTAGTAGTGAACCCAGTATACGAACCCGCGCGAAGAGCGGTGATTTAACTCTAAGAGCTAGCGATCTCGATGCAAATCCAAAATACAAGCAGTTGTGGGTTCAATGCGAAAATTGTTATGGATTAAATTATAAGAAACTTTTGAAATCACAAATTAATATTTGTGAACAATGTGGATATCATTTGAAAATGAGTAGTTCAGAAAGAATCGAAGTTTCGATCGACCCCGGTACTTGGGATCCTATGGATGAAGACATGGTCTCCGGGGATCCCATTGGATTTCGTTCGGAGGAGGAGACTTATAAAGATCGTATTGATTTTTATCAAAGAAAGATAGGATTAACCGAGGCTGTTCAAACAGGCGTAGGTCAACTAAATGGTATTCCCGTAGCAATTGGGGTTATGGATTTTCAATTTATGGGGGGTAGTATGGGATCCGTAGTCGGGGAGAAAATAACCCGTTTGATTGAGTACGCTACCAATCAATTTATACCTCTTATTGTAGTGTGCGCTTCGGGGGGGGCGCGCATGCAAGAAGGAAGTTTGAGCTTGATGCAAATGGCTAAAATCTCGTCTGCCTTATATGATTACCAATCAAATAAAAAGTTATTGTATGTATCAATCCTTACATCTCCTACTACCGGTGGGGTAACAGCTAGTTTTGGTATGTTGGGAGATATTATTATTGCTGAACCAAATTCCTACATTGCATTTGCGGGTAAAAGAGTAATTGAACAAACATTGAATAAAACGATACCCGAAGGTTCACAAGCTTCTGAATATTTATTCCAGAAGGGCTTATTTGACCTAATCGTACCACGTAATCTTTTAAAAAGTGTTCTGAGTGAGTTATTTAAGCTCCACGCCTTCTTTCCCTTGAATTCCAATTCAATGCACTAGGTTCAATTATTTGATTTGTAGCAAACAAGTAATTTACTCATCGGAATCAAAGTAACTAAGAATGAAGTTTTCTTTGGTGACCTAAGATCTAATTGTAGAAAGAATCAAAAGTTGCGGATAACTCTTTACACAAATAAATGCAGAAAAATAATCAAATGGATTATCATATGTATCTTTCATGTAGATAGACGAATAAGTCCATTTTTTGAGTTCTACATTCCTTGGACTTATTCTATATACTCAATTAGATACTTACTATCTGCAATAAGAATTTTCATTAATAATAACTAGGAATTCATACTAATTACAATTATTAATTATAATTAGTATAAATAAAAAATATGATATTAAAAAAAAATAAGAACAGGTACAAATAGTAAATCGAGGTACCCATTTTATGACAACTTTCCAATTTCCCTCTATTTTTGTGCCTTTAGTAGGTCTAGTATTTCCGGCAATTGCAATGGCTTCTTTATTTCTTCATGTTCAAAAAAACAAGATTGTTTAGATCTGAGGGGACCCAATCTCATCCGTTTTTTTGAAACTTAGACTTGTAGCATAACACATATATTTATTTCGTGAAATAAGGTAGAACATCCGGATTTCTGCCGAACATAAAGGAAAAAGCTCTTATGCCTGCAGAAAATGATCTATGGGTAACGGAATTCTAGCTAGTTTGAAATAGATCAGGACTGCTGGATACCAAAAATGTAAAGTTGGTGGATCTATATGTATATCTTTATATCGGGATCGTAGGAAGGGTGTATTATTATTTTAGATCTAACCAATTTGAGGAATTACTCCTAAAGGTTCCCATCAAACTAGTGCTAGTTCACATTAAACTAGTGCTAGTTGATGAAAGTCCATTCGGAAACAAAAAAAGTAAAGTCAAAACCATTTTGGGTATTCTCTCAATTCCAATAAAATGCAATCGGATCAAGTATGAGTTGGCGATCAGAACATATATGGATAGAACTTATAACGGGGTCTCGAAAACTAAGTAATTTTTGCTGGGCGCTTATCGTTTTTTTAGGTTCATTAGGATTCTTATTGGTTGGAACTTCCAGTTATCTTGGTAGAAATTTGATATCTTTTGTTCCATCTCAGCAAATCATTTTTTTTCCACAAGGGATCGTGATGTCTTTCTACGGGATCGCGGGTCTCTTTATTAGTTCCTATTTGTGGTGCACAATTTCCTGGAATGTAGGTAGTGGTTATGATCAATTCGATAGAAAGGAAGGAATGGTGTGTATTTTTCGGTGGGGATTTCCTGGAAAAAATCGTCGCATATTCCTCCGATTCCGTATAAAAGATATCCAATCCGTTAGAATAGAAGTTAAAGAGGGTATTTATGCTCGCCGTATCCTTTATATGGACATCAGAGGCCGGGGGGCTATTCCGTTGACCCGTACTGATGAGAATTTGACTCCACGAGAAATTGAACAAAAAGCCGCGGAATTGGCCTATTTCTTGCGCGTACCAATTGAAGTCTTTTGAGAAAAGGATTGGGCTGAAGAACGAATGCTTTCTCCGCAGATAACTCATATATTGTAAATTCTTTTTATCAATCGACTTTTTGATCATCACACTATCTTTCTCTCAATTATTGTATATTTTGTATTATTTCTTCAGTCGAATTCGAAGTGGAGTCTTAGTCTATTTCTGTATTCTTTCTACATTCAAACAAAATCACAAATAAAATAGATTCATAGGTTTGATACCTTGTCTAGAACTCATGTTTGGTTTGAAAGAAATATTGGATCGCATAGAGTCGACAAATAATTCAAAATTCACAGGTGAAAAATGGCAAAAAAGAAAGCATTCACTCCTCTTTTGTATCTTGCATCTATAGTATTTATGCCCTGGTGGATTTCTCTCTCATTTACTAAAAGTATGGAATCTTGGGTTACTAATTGGTCGAATACGGGTCAATCCGAAATTTTTTTGAATGATATGCAAGAAAAAAGTATTCTGGAAAAGTTCATAGAATTAGAGGAAATCCTCTTCTTGGAAGAAATGGTCAAGGAATACTCGGAGACACATCTACAAAAGCTTCCTATAGAAATCCACAAAGAAACGATCCAATTAATCAAGATACACAATGAGGATTGTATCCATACGATTTTGCACTTCTCAACAAATCTAATCTGTTTTGTTATTCTAAGTGGTTATTCTATTTTAGGTAATCAAGAACTTGTTATTCTTAACTCTTGGACTCAAGAATTCCTATATAACTTAAGTGACACAGTCAAAGCTTTTTTGATTCTTTTATTAACCGATTTATGTATCGGATTTCATTCCCCCCATGGTTGGGAACTAATGATTGGTTCTGTCTACAAAGATTTTGGATTTGGTCATAATGATCAAATTATATCTGGTCTTGTTTCCACTTTTCCAGTTATTCTCGATACTATTTTTAAATATTGGATTTTTCGTTATTTAAATCGTGTATCTCCGTCACTTGTAGTTATTTATCATTCAATGAATGATTGATAAACGATCCGTCGATATTAATCCAATTAGAATGTTTCTTACTTTGTAGTTCTACATAAGTATTAAAAACAGGGGGATTTTCATACTATTTTCATAGTATACTTATACTATAGTATTCTAGTAAAATGATTCCAATAAATAGCAGAATCTTGGACAGGGAACTATACTAGCGACCCGCCAAATTTATTGTAGAAATTTTCGGATCAATGATTAGACCATGCAAACTAGAAAGACTTTTTCTTGGATAAAGGAACATATTACTCGATTTTTTTCCGTATCGCTCATGATATATATCATAACTCGGACATCCATTTCAAGTGCATATCCCATTTTTGCGCAGCAGGGTTATG